ATCTTCGAGATTACGTGATCCTAATCCACCTTCTGCTTTAGGACTGCATATAGTAGACCAGCTTACGTGATGAATTTTCTTCTTCATGTCTGGTCCGGACCATAAGAAAGTATTGCATCTCTGATTGATAGCTGTAATCATTTTCTTGGGAAAGATGAAGCAATTCGACCAGAAAACTTGAATACTGTTGAGAACAGACTTGATGAGCTCCAAACGTCCAGTCCAGAGGACCCTTCCTTTCCAAGATTGGATTCTATTACATATCTTCTCGCTAAGAGGCAGACAATCCACATACTTGAGGCGAGTGGACACAAGGGGCAAACCCAAGTATTTTATAGGCAAGCCAGCTAGCTGAAACCCCAAGATGCTGCTCCTGTCTTCCTTCGTGCTTTGACTCTCACCACTGTAGAACACCTTGCTCTTTGAGACATTTGCTTGCCGCCCTGTTACATAATGGAAATGATGCAGCACATCCAACACTGCAGCTGCAGAAACCACATCACCATGAAAAAGAACGAGCTTTTCATCAGCAAAACACAGATGTGTAATCATTGGATTAGTACACCGATGATGTAAACTCAGCAAGCCCTCATCAACCTTCGCCTTAAAAATACCATTTAGAACCTGCATAACTAACACAAAGAGGTATGGAAAAAAATCCTTGCCTCAAGCCTCGAGAACTGGTAAAGTAACCATGGGGGACCCTATTGATGGAGATGGAAAACTTAGCAGAGGAAATGCACACTCGGATCCAATCAATCATCTTTCTAGGAAAGTTCATGGCTTCAAGAACTAACAGGACTGTTTCCCATCTGATCGAATCATAGGCTTTACGGAGGTCTACTTTGCACATCTAGAGGGACCCGTGTCTCTGTGATAGTTTCTCAACAGCTCATGAGAGAGAAAAATGTTATAAAAAATATTCCTGCCACTTATGAAGGCCGACTGATTAGGACCCACTAAGAAATCTACTACAAACTTTAATCTGTTGGATATTATTTTCGAGATGCATTTATAGTTGGTGTTGCAGCAAGATATAGGTCGGAAATCATTCAAGGAGGTAGGGTTAGGCACCTTCGGGACCAAAGAGATTGTAGTAGAGTTCACTTCAGAGAGCAGCTTGCCAGACCTGAAAAAATGTTGAATCGCCTTTGTAACATCATCACCAACAACACTCCAAGCCTGCTTGTAGAAGTGAGCTGTATACCCATCCAGGCCAGGAGCCTTGTTGTCCTTCAAAGAGAACATAGCTTGTCTCACCTCTTCAGGGGTCACCTCTTGGATCAGATCAAGAGCTTGCTGATCATCTAACTTCCTTTCAAAGTTAATAAAATTTGCCACATCTGCACTCAAAGGAGGTAAATCTTAAGAACCCAACAGCCCCTTGGTTTAAGAAACAATGCAAGCCTTGATCGCTTCAGGCTCCGAAGGAGTTCGTGGTGCCATTTACATAAAGAGATTGAATTCTGTCGCTTGGCAGCGCCTCACCTGGAAAGAATTGTAGAAAAAAGCAGTTTTAGAGTCCCCAAGAGAGAACCAGCTGATTCGTCACTTCTGACGAAAGAAGGCTTCTTCACAAGCTGCAAGAGAAGCATAGGCGCTCGTTTAGAGCCCTCTCAAGAGAAAGCAAGTGTTGATTGGATGGGTCCTGCTGCATCTGGGACTGGATAGAATAACAGACTTCTTTGCTTTGGGCTGTTCTGCACTGTAGAGAAGTGCTCACGATTCAGCTTACTAAGATGGGGCTTGAGAAGCTTCTGTTTTTGTACAACCCTAAACAATTGGTTTCCATTAATAACTGAACCCCAAACTTCTCGAACAGTTGGTAAGAAAGTCTCATGCGAGGTCCAGAAGTCAAAAAACTGTAAGGGCGCCGGAGGCGCCTGTATTACTTGTCTAACAAATAGTAACAAAAATGGGCCTGTGGTCTGAAACACCAGAATTTAGAAAGTCAGCTTCTGCATTGACAAATTGACGGACCCAATGCCGATTCACCAAAGCTCTGTCGAGCAACCTTCTAATGAGGTTGTCTGCCTGCCGGTTAAACCAAGTGAACAACCAACCAACTACTTCATATCCATGAGCTCCGCTTCAGTTATGCAGTCATTGAACTGAAGAGTGGAACCCACACACACTGGCCTTCCTCCTAGCTTTTCTGAAGTAGCACTAACACAACTAAAGTCACCGAGGACAGCCCAAGCTTTATCAGTAGCAGCTGCCATACTGGTGAGCTCAGCCCAAAGCTCTCTTCTTTCTTTCAGTACATTAGAAGCATACACTACAGATAATTGAAAAGACAAGGATCCATCCAAAGAGCACACAGAACAGTGTATGGCGGGAAGATTTGAACATTTTAATGTCCACAGCAGAAGGGTCCCAACAAATCCAAACCCGACCTTTAACGCTTGAAACTCGTTTTTAACCGGAAGGACAAATAGAATGGAAGATCCAATCTTTATTTACAGATCTGACCGCTCCGTGGGTTTCGACCAACCCCAAAATACTCAGTTTATACTTAGCAATCAACTTTTTCACTTCAGTCTGCTTGAGACCCAAATTTAGGCCTCTAATGTTCCAAACAGCTAAATTAAACATCTATTGTTTACTACTGCTAACACCACTCTTAGCAGAGTGACCCTCCTTCTTGACATTAGGTCCCTTGCCCACTTCACCAGACGCCGATCTCTTCAGGGCTCTAAACGAGCGCCTATGAGCTTTTAAAAGATGGTATTGCTCGTTAAGACTGGTGTTAGAGACGGACCTATTCTCCATGTGATTGCTCACACCCTCAGCCTGCTCATGCACACCACCAGTAGTCTGACAAGCTGCTGAGCTATTAGACAAATTGGCCTGGCCCAGGTCTGCAGCCGAGGCTAAATCCTTGTACTTGTCTACAACCAAGCCTGGATCAATACAATCACCCAACTGCTGCAGAACATCAAATCTATTAGGTGATTTAGGATAGGAGGATAGGTACCTTTGAGAGGGCTGCTATATGGCCGGAGTGAGATATCCAGCCCCGACTTGACTGATGCATTTTGTCGAGCACCTGGCGCCAACTCATCCAGCACAACAACCTGACCATTATTGCTACTCAAGATACTGGGGGCCACTGCGTCAGGTTCTATTTGATGAGTGTCTACAAGGAGTTCATTCTGAACCGGAACAATAGCCATACAACCTTCGGGCTCCATCTGAGAGGGTGTGATTGTTGAGTTATCACAGACATTTTGTCGAGCACCTTGAGTACTACCACCCAGAACACTCTCTGCTGCTAGTTTCGTCTTTCTCCCAACCACTCTGTTCCATTCTCCCTCAGGGGCCCCCATATGCTGAACACCCTCAACAATCTCGTCCGTCAAAGCACTCGAGAGCTCAGGCGGAGCATCGGTAGACTGGTTGCCAAGAGGAGCAGGCTTCCGAACAAGACAGCTAGCTGAGGAATGAGCAAAAGATTTGCAAGAAGTACAGATTGGAGGCTTCCAATCGTACTCCACCCTTTGAGCCGTGAGAGTTCCATCATGTTTCTCATACCAAACCTCATCTGGGAGCTCAGAATCAGCTGTGACTTCGAAACAAACCCTCGCATAGGATAACCTTCTGCGGTCAGCTGTTAATTTATCAGTGAACATGGGTTGGCCAACCAGACTAGCTAATCGACCAAGAGAACTAACTCCCCACAAATAAAGCTGTAGAGCTGGAAACCTGACCCACACTGGGATCGAGCTCACTGATTTGGTCTCCAAACTCACATCTGGCGACCACATTTTCAGAATCAAGGGCTTGCCGTCATAAGTCCAGGACCCCAGATCTAAAATAGTTTGACGAGCTTCAGAGCTCTGAAAGTCGAAAATAAAAACGCCGGTGTTCTGACCAAAGATCTGCACAGCTCCTCCTGCTTTCCATCTATTCGCAACAAAATGTTTAATCGCCGCAAATGGAGGGTGGTCTACGATCAGGCACGAACCCCACTAAAGCGTATTGCCATCGTGTGATCTCTCCCTCAATCTCTTCAACGGGGAAGGTAGCCACCTTCTTCCCTTCCTTGATCGAAGGTTGGAAAAACTGAACCTCTTTGCCATTCGTTCTGGTTCGGTTGTCCTGGTAGCTTTGCTTCCAAGGTCTTTTGCTCGCTGATCTACCTTTCCTTGTCTAGACCTGCTACGACCTCTCCTACCAGGCCAGCTCGTTCACCCTCTTCACTCTGTTTGTCCAAAGACCCAACACCAGCAGAGCCATTGCTAGGGAGAGCTCGACTACCCTCCCCAACTTCCTTCACTACCGACCCCATATGCCTAACACTGAGGTTACCCCCTGCTGAGAAACCAGCACAAGAATCCAAGTTGGAGTTCACTGATTTGGGGCTTATCTGGACTTCATTTTCTCCCACGTTCCCATAGGTGAAGGGGGTTCTGCATCCATGGAGAACCTCTTCTTTGTGAACTGAAAGAGGCCCTTTCTGAGTCGATCTGAAGAAACGGAATCATCAGCATAACCTCACACGGGCCGAGCCCTTTGAACGGATTCTTGAACACCGGCACAAAGAGAACGAGCTCATGTTCGAAGATGAAGATCCAAGAGGATTCGTACCGCGCCACAGAACGAGATAGCTAACTGATTCCATAGGAAGAGAACGAAGAACCGGGACGAACAAGAGAGCTTACCGAACTCAAGCAATGCAACGAGAACCTGGAGGCTGTCCTGCGCCTGAATGGGATCAATGACGAGGGCTAGTTCAGTCAGTAGCCGGCGTTCCTGAACTCATTCCGTATACAACAAGAGTTTGCACGCGGATCGACTCATCAAGTTCCCATTGAAATAGAATCCACACATTGGGGGATTGGATGCAGTTACTAATTCATGATCTCGCATGTACAGATAGATTGATGACCCGGCCTGTAAGAAAACTACTACCATTTCTGAAGTCTGTGTCAGTGAGAAGCGTTGTTCCGTTTTTAGCTTTAGCGAGCCTGTGACTGTCTGAACGGACTAGTCTACGCTCAGCCTTCCTTCCGACCTTGCCTCGATACTGTCAGTTCAGTGAATAGGATAGCAGAGAGAAAGGAAAAGAAGTAGTTCCGAAAGGAGACTCCACCTAGCTAGCGCGCTCCTCATCTCAATGCTACACTTCGGCAGCTACGAACTAACACGCTTCAGAAGAGAAGCTACATCCACTACCTGCATTCACCCTGACAGGCTAACCCGAGCGTACCAAGGGACTTACCGACCGAACCTGCTCACTAATGTGACTCCAGACAAAAAATTTAACCCGATCACCTCAATGCCCCGCTTGGAAAGCTCTCCTCTACCGCGCCCTAGCCTAGCCCCTAACCCCTAAGGCAGCCCTAAGCAGGCTAAGGAAAGGAATAAACTCTATAAACAGATCCGTGTGTCGAAGACCGGACGTGCTAACTTTGATATCAACTGCCAATACTTCCCCCCTCCTCAAACTCGCTCTTAGGGCCCAGGGAAGAAGCATGCAGGCAGTAAACAGGATGAGAGCTTCGCTTGTTGATTTGACCGGGTTTTTCCAAAATCCTCCCTTCCACATACTATACACTAGACCCATATTTGACCGTACCGACAGCACCCCCAAATATCACATTGTAAAAGAACGATCGCTTCGCTTGACCCCTACATCAAAAGATTCACTACCCGCATTGTACCTTGTACCCAGACCCATAAACCACCTACCAGACACCAACCGTACCATCGATCGCCTCCCTCAAGCGGAGATCCCCTTGTACCTGCACTTTCTACGGGATACTTCTTACTGAATGCCCATAATCAAAAGATGAAATTCATGACCGGATAAACGACGATGTCCAAACTTCAAGTACTCCCTCCGAATACCTCCAAGCGGCCCTTCGGTACCAGGGGGATAGAGGAAACACCCTTGCAGTAAAGAAGTACACGAAACGAGTCCCTATCATTGATATATGCCGGAAAGTGGCACAGCACGAAGGAAAAGAGTAGTGCCCGAAACACAAGTAGTCGAGCCAGAACGAATGACTTTGCTGAAAAACAAGTGCCATCAAGAATGACTAGTGCAAGAAAGAAGGACCAGTACGAGAGAAAGATTTATTGACAGAAACGAGTACACGAAAAAGATGCACCGATGCCCTGAAAGACATTGACCTGAACGAGTGACGGAAAGAGAGTGACTAGAGCCAGAAGGAATCGATCCGACCACAATCCCCTCCACATCCCATTCCGAACTAGACGAGCCAGAAGGCAGCGAGTGAAGGTAGAGGAAGAGGAAAGCTATGTTGACGACTTTTAGCTACAAGCCCAACTAGCGTAATTAAGCCAACCAACAAGCCGATTGCGCAAACGCCTTAAAGACTATAGTTGCGGCTAGCTCACTAGCTGATAGAGATGCTGCCTCAGAAGCGGAAGAAGCAGCAAGATACTAAAGGATGAAAAGCAAGGAGCGGAGCTTTACGAAGCGAGCAGCAGAGTAGCTTACACCTTGCTAATGAAAAAAGTAAAGACACCAGCTTCAAAGCCCCTAGATAGTAATACGTAAGAGGAAGGTGACTAAGCAACTATGCTACTATTCGCACCCCAACCTAAAACCGACTACTGGAAATCACTTACAACTAGGGGGGCGGGCATTATGATCAGCAACTCACTCTCTGGAGAATTGCATTGCCGCCGCATATAGCATGGGGAATCTGGTTAGCAATAAACCCACATTTAGGAACAAAAGATAGACTCCAGAGCAGCTAGAGCTCTTCTTCTCGAAAATCTGGCAATTCTTAGCATTCCCCTTCGCCCCAAGACCAACATCGTTGATGAAAGCAAGTCTTGAAGACCAGAAATGAAAGTCCAGTGGTCCCCAGCTGGATGTTGCTCCGATGGCTCAACAAGGGGGAACCCAGGACCTGCCGGGGCAGGAGGAAGATTGAGAAATCGCACAGGGGCTTTCCTTAGGGTTAGGGGATTTCAGTTAGCTCTTGGTCATAACACAAGTTGGATGGCTTATTCCCGATCTTGCAGCTGCTAAATCAGTCTTGCTATTGAAAGTTGAGCCACTCAATTGTGGATTGAAGGGGACTCCCGGGCTGGCTGTTCAAAGCTGGCTCGCCCTTATAGCTTATGGTGGCTTATGCACTCCATTCGCTATTGGCTCGTTGCGCTAACGACTCCACCCGCTGGGTCTGCAGTTATTACCAGAGTAAATGGATACTATGAGGAGTTGGAGGCTACCAAGATTCCACGCAGGAAGGGCTCAACAAGCTCAGGGCCCTAGGAGTCACGATAGTGGCTCTGATACCAAGAAAACAAAAAGCAAATGAATGGAAAACTCTCATTCATTAGGGATAGCTTTATTATTATTAAGGCAAAAGAAAAAGGCTTCAATGCCATGATGCCCATGCCGTACCATACCGAGGAGTGAGCTGGGCTCGAACGAAGTACACCGCCGACTCCACCAGCGGGCGGAATAGAAACCCTACACCAACCCACCCCCCTTTCATTCTCCAGCATTGGGGAATGTTGCGGTAGGTGCCAGTCAGTAGCTAGCACCCGCAGCGAAGGGACACTGGGAAAGCCCAGCCGAACCAGTCCAGTGCCACAGATTGAATGCGTTGCGTCATCGAACCACGGACCAAAATGACATCCTACTATAGGGTATAGGGGGGGTTTGACTTACTACATAGGGTATTCACAAAAAATAAAAAGAGGAGCGGCGAAGCGGAATTGTTGCCCTCGCCGCTACCGCTCCTCGGTAAGATGCGGGAACCTGATTCGAAACAAAGGATATGCCGGGTGGGATAAACCCTCCTCTTCCCTTCCTTCCCGGATCAAGGGCCCCGCTTAAGTTGAAAAAGTATTGGATGACTTTGCAGATTAATGCCTCAGTCCCTTCCAAAGACGCTTCCGCCTCGAAGAGCTATTGACCACAAAATGGAGTTGGAACCAGGCACGAAGCCTCCAGCTCAAACACCATATCGCATGGCCCCTCCAGAGTTGGCAGAACTGAGAAAGCAGTTAGATGAACTTCTTGAAGCAGGGTTTATCAGGCCGCCTAAAGCTCCGTTTGGTGCGCCTGTATTGTTTCAAAAGAAAGACGACGGAAGCCTTCGGCTGTGTATCGACTACTGGGCACTCAACAAAGTGACGGTGAAGAACAAGTACCCCATTCCCCTTATTGCAGATCTTTTCGATCAATTGGGGAGTGCGAGATATTTCTCGAAGCTGGACTTACGCTCGGGGTACTACCAAGTTCGAATAGCAGAAGGGGATGAAGCTAAGACGACATGTGTCACCTGCTACGGTGCCTTCGAGTTCTTAGTCATGCCCTTCGGCTTGACGAAGCCACCCGCAACCTTCTGCACGCTAATGAAAAACATCTTCCACGAGTACTTGGATAAATTCGTGGTGGTGTACCTGGATGATATAGTGGTCTACAGCAAAACACTGGAAGAAAATCTCAAAGTCGATCATAGTACGCACGTGTTGTTTTGCTAATGTCTCACTTCCCAGCCGGCGTTATCTGCTACGTGACTTGTGTGAACCTTCAATGGGTTTACCCTGGAAACAAGGTAAACGGTATGGGGGAGAAGGTAATGTCTAACTTTCTGTACCGCGAACATAAGGGCCAGACACTCTTTCTCAACTGGTGGATAACGGTGCTCTGCCCCCACCATCATTCGACTAAGGTAATACAGAGCCATCTCTTTCCCTTCATCGTTATAATGGGTGAGCATTGCCCCCAGTGAATGATCTAAAGCCTTTGTGTACAAAATGAATGGTCTGCCTGCTACGGGGGCAGCCAATACCGGAGGCTTGGTCAGGTACTCTTTGATATCTTCGTAGGCCTTGTCACAAGCCTCGTCCCAGACAAAGTGAACCCCTTTTTTCATGAGCTTAGAGAAGGGTCGACATCTTTCGGAGAGATTGGAAATGAATCTTCTAATATAGGTATAGGCGAGACGTCCTTGAAGTCCTTTCAACTCTCTTATATTCCGAGGTGGCTTCATCTCGAGGATGGCTTTTTTCTTTGCAGGATCGACTTGGATACCGTCTTTCCGCAAAATGAATCCCAGAAACTTGCCCGAAGACAGCCCAAAGAAACACTTTAACGGGTTCATCTTCAGGTTGTGCTGTCGTAACCTTTCGAAGACCGCTCGGAGGTATTGCAGGTGATCTTCTTTGTCTCGGCTCTTGACTGCAAGGTCGTCCACATAACATTCGACCGTCTTATGCAACATGTCCTTGATTGAAGATCTTGGTCATGGTATTTTTTGAATCCCTATCACGTAAGGCGCACCTTTGTTCTTGAGTCCAAACGGCATTACTGTGTAGCAGTAAACGCCGAATGGGGTACGGAATGAAGTGTGCTTCTGATCTTATGGGTACATCTTGATTTGGTTGTAACCGGAAAAACCATCCATGAAAGACATACGCTCGTAATCAAAAGTCTTATATATCATTCTTTCTGTGATTGGAAAAGGGAATTCATCCTTTGGACACGCATCATTTAGGTTACGGAAGTCTATACAAACACGGATTTTACCGTTCTTCTTAGTTACTGGGACTATGTTCGCCAACTAGTCTGGGTGCTGTTCTTCACGGATGAAGCCTACGTCCTTCAGCTTCTGGACTTCCTTCTCGATCTTCTCCATGATCGCCGGGTGAAACTTCCTTTGGGGTTGCTTCACTGGCTTTGCATCTTCCCTGATATGTTGACGATGCATCGCGACCTCCGGATCAAGTCCAGGCATTTCCGCATAGCTCCATGCGAATACATCGGAAAACTCCTGTAACAGGCGCATGTATTCTGCTCTTTCTTCCTCACCCAGAAGAGCACTGAGGAAGATTGGTCGGGGGTTTTCGGCAGTTCCGAGGTTGTGTTCCCGGACTTCATCTTCAGTTGGCGGGATAGGGTTCGATTCCTGTTCTGTCTCTTCTTCGGCGAACTCGTACACTTCATCTTCCTCATCGTCCTCTTCGGGTTCGTCTACCGACACCATGTTCACTGTACACCGGTTGAAGAACTTAAGGCTTGACCTTTCGCTATCTGCGTCGGATTGTACTTCTTCATCTTCGTCTCCCCTCGCCCGTATCCGGCTGGTCGAAGTGATCGTAGACCACCCTTGCCTTGTAACGAGCAACAATCTACTTACCTTGCTATCTACGAGACAACATAGCTGGGTTGGGTGGGATGTGAAGAAATGGAAATAGCATGAATTCCCCTTGCCCGGTACTAACAGGTTCCATTCCCCGTATCGCATCCCTAGCCCTGATATATTGATATTTTTAGTTGGGTGCTTGAGAAGGACCAATCAGAGGCAGTAGAAGTTGTGAGCCTTTATTCTGTAAGGCCCTTGGTCTTCTAGTGTAGTCTCTTCAGTCTCGGGCTAGTTGGTTGTCGGGTTTCCTTGCCTGAATTTGGTTATTGCTGTAATGTTGGTTAACTGTAATGTCAGGGTAAAGTTTTATCTTCGTACTACATAGGCACTTCCGTGTCCAGTTCTTCCAGTTGTAAGGAAGCCAGTGAGTGAGGGAGGTTTCTTTCGAGACTGTAACCCCGGCTCAACTAAGCGTGTCTTTTCCTTGAGGGAAGAAGAAGTTGGGCATTGACTCCAAACATCTTTTTGTTCGGCTGGACGATTCACTCAAACGAGAGGCGGCGTGAGACTACTATCCCTTCATTTGAGAGCACGGGAATACATTCGATTGAATGCATTGGCCAGTCAGTTACTTCGTACCTTTCTTCTCTCCTTTTCGAAGTTTGGGAGAAAAACTGGGTAAACCAATGGCTAAGGCCGATGGGAAAGGCGTGGCATGCTTCATTTACTAGAATCTTTTTTATGGATTCGGTCTTCCTAAGTCTATAGTCTTAGATAACGGTACCCGAACCGTCATGTTAGCAACCGGAGTTTAGGATTACTCATCATTTTAGCACCCCTCAGAGCTACGCTCTGAGTACACAAACAAGACCACGCTTAGTATCCTCAGCAAGACTGCTCAGGAGAATAATTAGGATTGACACTCACAACTCTCTTATACCCTTTGTTTGGGCGCGTGTATCTCTGCTGTGCTCGTTCTCTCTGCGCTCCTTGCGTCGCTGCGAGAGCCCTAGCAGGTTCGGGGGGACACGGGATGGCCGAGCCATCCCATAGCACGAGTACTAGTTTAGCGTTTCCGTTCCTTCGATCTGATCATACTTGCTTGCAGGACTAGCTTAAGATCGTGACTAGTTAGCCTCTTCTCGATCCTAAGTTGCCTATGTTGATGAGACTCATACCGTTCCGTTCCTTACATCCGAAACCCTCACTCCAGAACGAGCTAGGCTGAACCAAGCACCATATAGAAATTTTGGACTGTCACTTCGTGAGGGAGAAAGCGATTTTGATGGTTGTTGCGGATTTTTTCACAAGGAAAAGAAAGCAGGAACTCACTAGTAGCTTTACTAGCAAGAGGTAAGCATCCGAAAATAGAACCTTAAAATAACCGAAGGACAATCATAGCAACTGTATCCAACCTACTACGTAGCTCTAGTAGCTAAAGCGAAAGTGGAGCGAAGGCACTTCCGTGGGAAGGGCCGACTGAAGCTGTTCCCTTTGTCGACTATAGCACAACATTAACGACATTAGATCGACTAGTACACGACTATAGCTCGACTAGCGAAGCGTAGCAGAGGTCGACTAGTTCCTTGATCAACTATCCCTTTGTTGACTAGAGTCTTAAAACATCTCAAGAAGGAAGGAAATGACCGGTGCATTCATTCAATACGAATCTTTCTATCCCGAGTCTTTAGCATAGGGCTTTTTGGTTGCTCGTTTAAGTGGGAGTCAACTTCAAATGCCTGGGTTAGTCACCACCCAGGTGATCAGATTCCGGACGTCTTTCTTGACTCTTCACGGGTCGAGATCCCGGATTCTCCATCCTCTCTGTTAGTTTGCGACGCGGCCCTTACGAAAGAGTCGTATAAGGTCTGCCTCCGCCGCCCCTCTGCTTATGAATGTTTTGTAAACCCCATCCTGGTCGATCCCTATCGAAAACCCTTAAGTAAGGGAAACGGGCCTACTCTACTGAAGTCGCAAGCCTTTGGCACTGAAGTAGGGCGAGCTGCCGGTTACACTACGACAGTAGCAAGGCTCCGGAGGAGTAGTGGATTTGCTTTTTATAAAGAGTGTTTCCGTGTCCCGAATCAATAGCGATAGAAGCGAACGGAACTCCGAGTCGAGAAGTGGGCCTATATATCCCCTATTTTGGAGGGTTGGCTGAGATGATCTCCACCTCTTCCTTTCCGACCTTTACCGTGGGAATCATGCGGGGGGCCTCTTCACTCATTAGGAACACTACCCTCATGAAGGGCATGGGGACAGCTCAAACAGTATGAAGGCTGCCGCACCTCCTATTACTTGGAAATCATCGATAGGAACAGCTATAAGGTTAGTCGTACCTGCCCACGGTCCTATCCGTATGGACACGCCCTTCGCCCAGCAAGAAAACCAAAACTCTAACATAGCGTGCTAACGCGTCAAAGCATGCTAACGCAGCAAGAAAACTACTGCGCCCCTATGTGAGTAAGGGCCGTTGCTTCTTTCTTCGTTTGTGTAAGCGTTTTATTCGCTCCGTAGTTTGCTGGTAAGGCGATGAGCATGAATTCGTGGAAGGGGCAAAAGAAGTAATGGAAACTATGAGACAAGTGGGTTGCGTCGCATGGTAAAGAATGGGCTATGACTATTATTGGTTATGATGATAAGGGTATAAGACTTCAATAACAAATGTCGGGTAGAAAGGCTGATTTATGAATAACTGGGGCTCATCCCGCATGTGTATATGTTCATTGCTGAGTGGCCAAAACCCGGAACAAGAGTTTCATTCGAGCTTCGAGATGGATTGTGGAAGGAATAACGAGTTGCTATTCGGGAAGGTATGGGAGGCAGTGACTGGGAACCACCGGGAAGCCAGACGATAAGCTGAAAGCACTGGGATGTAGTCACCATTACATCCTTCTCGAGATTAATCATGCCTACTTGTGCCTTTCCCCTCCCGAATCAATCTGTCATGATTGTTCAGAGTGTCGTGAAATCACGGATCATTGTTTTTAAAGTGATTTCATTCGTTATGTTCTCAGTTAGAGCCAGTTGAGGTCGGTGCAACGCCTATAATGAATAGGAATTTGCCATTGACTGAACATCTTCCATAAATCTCAATTCAAATTTTCTTTTTCATTTCCTTGACTGAGCTCTTTCATGTCTTTTCCTCTGCTAAGAAAACACTGGTCGGTAAGAGAAGGGAACTCGGTAAGAGTAGCTATCATGCCCGGTAATATATACACATACTTCGCACAACACGGCATCACTGTAACTGAAACGTCACTTTAATCGGCTTACGTGTCCTGGCGGCATTAAACATTCAAAAGTCACCGTTGTACATTCAACATTATGACTTAGGGCTCCTGTCAGCACGTGCGAAGTCCTCCATAGTTGCAACACTATGGCAATTTTTTTGGCCACTTGACTCTTTCACCTTGCATACTAGTCCTTCCCTGTGTGACCGACAAACCCTAACTGCTCAACTCTTTTCCTCCCCCACAACCCTTGCTATGCCTCTTTAGTCATCATGGCTTCCGGATCTGATTCTGAACAGGTTCGTCCATACATCTGCCCCGTGGCCAATGTAGACGGACTCTGGGTGCTTTTTGCCTTGACTTGGCCTATAAAGTGGTAGGGGGGGCTTAGAACTTATGCAGAGAGTCCTGCCGAATGCGGAGCCCTTCTATTCGTTGTAAGCTTTCAGATCTCAAAGCCACAAATCCAGCCGCTATGTCGAATCTCGCCTTCAAATGTGGAGGCAGGAGCGAGAATCAGTCCGGTAGTGAGAATGACAACTGGAGGAGGTTTGTTTCCGGCATGCTGAAGGTCCAGGGTTTCAGAGATCTGTGCATCAAGTTGGAGATTCTGGACGCAATCAAGAACTCTATGCTGGACTTGTCAGTTTGGCAGGCCTCAATAGATGCCATGGTAGGCTTCTGGTGCGAGGAGACGAACACTTTTGTTCTGGACTTCGGGGAAACAACGGTCACAATAGAAGATGCTCATGTTTTGGGCAACTTTCGAATTTCTGGGCGGCCCATCCACAGAAACTTGACCCCGGCAGAAATTTGGAAGGAGAGGCGGAGTGTGGAAGTAGAAAAGATCTCCAAAAAAGGGGTTGACAGGAAAATTTCTACCCACGCTTGGCTAAACACTTCACTCAGAGCTGCAACAACCGTGAACTCATCAAGGTAGGGTTTCTTTGTTACTGGCTGCAAAGGACTGTTCTCCCCGCGGGTCCTAAGCAGCGGGTTCCTGCTTCAGTATGGGGTCCGGCGATCAGGATGGCCTTAAGGGAGAATCTTTCTTTGGCAGCTGCCGTGGTTGCAAAGCTTTATCACGGGCTCAATGAGTTGAGTAGGCGGGCGAAGTACTAGTCCCAGGTAGTTAGCAGCGAGGCCCAACATGTCTGGATTCCCACTTGGCTTCTGCAACTGTGGATCTGGGAAAGATTCCCCAAGTTAGGGCCAGCGCCTCAGGTCTTGACTAGGGAAACTAGTCGCCTGAGAATGAAACTATATAGATATAGCGGGCAACAGAAGAAGCCCAAGAACATCACTGAGGTGCTGCAAGATGAAAAGGAATGTGAATTATGGGCATATACAAGGCCCACTCAAAAAAATGTGTTTTTTTTGATAGCTCCGGATTGGGAAAGGGACATGACAGGCCTACTAAGGTAGATACGGTTCGGGAAAGAGATCCGATTAGGGAAAGGTGAGGAATGCTAACTTGATTATAGGGTAGCAGATATGTGATATCCAATACCTAGTCCGATATGTTATAGTTCCTGTCCTTTCCTCTTTTTGTGTGAGGTCAGCTTGTTTTAGGTCATAAAGGGAATAGGTTTCTATCTCACTTGAAGACAGGGAATTGATATCTCACTTAATGACTGGGAAAGGGACAGGCCGGATGGATGTCTTCCGTGTTTGAGGGAGCAGGAAAGAGAGAGTCAACACCCATCTCCATATACTCATCCTTGGTAATATATAGTTATAATTGATGTTTTAATCAGTTAAATTTAGTTTGAATTAGTGTGAAAAACCAGACCTTTATCCCTTTGAGATAGTAAGCGAGTGCATGCGATAGTTTGAGGATCGGACGGAAAAATAGAAAATGAGAATTTTCGGCCCGCTCGAGATGAACCTCAAACCTAGACCAAGGTCTTTTTAGAAGTACGTGACTACTCTCAACCGATGGTAGTTCTGATTAAGCCCACTATTGTTCCACTTAGCCCTAGACGTTACGATATAAAAGAATGATAAAGAATAGCAATTACGTGATGCCTTAATTACGATATCCTACGGTCTTTAACTACGACTCAACTGTCATGTTATTACTCTTAAGATGGATCGTCTTCATATTTTGAACCTTGTTTTCAATAACCAGTTGGATAAGAATAATGAGTCAGAAAATCTTTAAAGTTATGACTAAGAATCGAACATAGCCACGGATATTTAATATGGAGTCAATGGGTGTGAAATATTTTCAGAGTAAGATGTAACCATAAAAACTCTTACTCTCCTGTCTTCTTCGTCCTCCCTCTTTCGTTGTGTTTCGTCTTCCTCTGTAAATATTAAAAAAATATGGAAAAATAAAAAATATAATCTTTTTTATTTTTTTATAAGAAAGAAACTATAAATTCAAAATCTCTAGTGGTGGTGGGACCAACCAAGATGTATTTCGTCCGACCCGACCTCAGACTCTTTCTTCCCGACCTATTTGACTCTCTGGCCGCAGTTATTTAGGTGGTATCCCGAGATTGAAGAGATCGAATTCCTCCCGGGAACACACGAAACAAAGATATGAACTGGGTAAATGGAAATGGAAAAGAGATGTTTCCAATTCATCAAAATCAGAAGCTTTTTCTACATCCATATGATCTACTAAAGTAGATCGGTATTGCCCATATAATGAAAGCAGATCTTGGTCCATGGAGTCCCAAGAAGGTAGGAACTCCAATCTGTCCGATGCTTCTTCGGCCAAATACGATATACAAGTGGGACCTGCACTATGAGCAAGCTGTGCGAAAAACCGCTTCTTTTTTCCGGTTCCGCAACAACTTGGGCGAAATGGGGTTCTACCGGGAAACCATGGATTTTTGAGTTTTCGCCATTGGTTACTGGTCGAGCCACTGGAATGGAATAAGATAAGAATCTCTGGTTTTGAAAAAGCCTCTCCACTTACTCGTAACAGGCTTTCCCTCTGTAGAAGACTTCTTCCGAATGGCATAATTGTCCGCAAATGCGCCTCGATCTTCAAAGAAGACTGACTCCTCCTACTCCTCCTTCTCCTTTAGGATAGGATCGTCGTTGGTCCTTCTTTCACTAACGATCTCACCATTTTCTAGTAGTTCGCGCGCGGCAGTGGTCCCTGCTGAAGAAAGCACGTCCGTCCCCTGCGCAATAAAAGCAGCGAACAGCTCTTCGGAATCGCGGGAGAGAGAGGGGGCCCTTGGCAGTTGAGGTGCTCCCCAGACGTCTTCGATGCCCAGGCCTTCATCCGCCTCCGAACTTTCAGGCCAAGGCCAAGGGCCGCGGTAAGTCAAATCTTCCCACTCCGAAACTAATTCCCCCGACACCTGAGAGAAGGGGTCCTTTAGGTCTCTCAGTAAATCCTTATACTGATCGGGACCGATATCGATCGTTATAATATCGATCACCGCCTTCAAGTCCTCCTTTGCTTCTGGGGTGTCGGTTTCCGCCAAAAGGCTTTTGAGCAACCTTCGCCCAGCCATACGGGCTTTCTCCAGAAAGTGGCGGAATTCATACACGGCCCACTCTTGCTGCTGGGCTTCATCAAACAGAGAATCCTGGGGGACCTCTTCCCCCTCGGGAACCCAACCCCCGCCTCTTTGTTGGTTGAGGGCACCCCTTATGGCATCTGAAGAAGAAGCCGTGCTTGGGATTTCAAAAAGAGGGCGCTTCCGTTTTCTTACCGAGCTAGACGTTCCCGGATCCGCGTCCACTTCTTGATCTTCAGAAAAGAGTTCCTTTTTGAACTTCTCCACCGATTTCTCGAAAGAATCTGTCGTCGAAGGGCCCGCTTCATCGGGAGCCACCCTTGGGATCGAAGAATTCACCGACGTGCCCTCATTGTCTGTTTCGGAAAAGGGCTAACACAAAACCCGCATCTCGAATGAATCCTCCGTCCACGAGGACGAGCTTGAGGGCAAAGCAAGTCTTGTCCCCGACGACGATTCCCCTGGGAACATTGCCTTTGAAAGATCCGCCTCTCCCGCTAAAAAGCCAAAGATTGCTTTAGAGGCGAATCCGCCAATAGTTCCAAGTAAAGCGCCCCCCCCCATAAAATTTACCATTAATTTAATAGCATGAGCCCCTAGCATCGGGGCTAGCTTTCTACACATCAAAGACCCTGAATCAAGCCCTGCCCACTGGAACAAGAAGTCAAGTGAGAATAGCAAAAAAGAGAAGCAGACCACCGAAAAAAACCATTTTCTAAGTGCTCTCCCCTGTAGGCTTTGTCTCATTGTGTATCTCGTAATCATTCGAACCAGGCGCTTTTAGCCCACCTCCTCCTCCTCCTTCTCCTTTAGGATAGGATCGTCGTTGGTCCTTCTTTCACTTGCTTTTTTACCAGGTCCGATAGGTCGGTCGCCCGGTAGCCGCTCCGCTATGGAGCTACGTGTACACCGCCACGTCGAGACTCTCTTTCGAAAGTGAGATCACTACCGGCTTGTTGAAGAAGCCCTTCGGGCTCCCTAAATGCAGCCGTGATCTTATATACGATACCACCAGACGCACCTTGGTACTTCCATCCGCCAATCAAGGCTAGTGGAGCGAAGGGAGCGAGAAAGAAGAAACTCCCTGAGCTCCTAGCGCGCCAGAACAACAAAGACAAGGCTTCTTATGCCCAATGGAGAGTCAGGCGCGCGCAACGGCTTTCGCGCGAGGCGCCGTTGCTTGTTAGGGGCGAAATGGAAGACCGAATAGAATGGCATGATGCCTTTGTTCTCCAACCTTATTCATTCAATAGGGCGCGCATTCACTTCTCCTTCACACACACACTGATCACTTACTATATCACTCTTCGTCTTCTGACTCACCCTTCCCTTCATTTAATGAATAGTCGACCGGTTTGGGAGCTTCGGGGGAAGGACACTGAAGGAATAGTGACCCAAGACTTTTGATCGTCTGTAACACGCCGGGGATGTTTCTTTATCCCGCCGCAGCTTCGCAGATGGTAGTAGGGCGCGCCCGCACGCTCTATGCTCTTCCCCAGGCGATGAAGCTCGTCTCCTATTGATAGGAGTTCCAGGGGCCTTGTGTTAAGCATATATTAGTTGCTCTCTCTTTCGATTGAGCGTCGATACCCCAAAGGTCTCGCCTCAGCCGGCGCGCTACACGGCGGAGCCACTACTCTTCGGGGCGCTGAGCAGCTTCGCACCTCAACCCGGCCATTCTCGAGGAGCAACAATGGTTGACTCAATACTAACTCCCCTACTTACTACTTAAAGGCAGCCGACCTTCCTTTGCGAAGATTAGAGTAGAAGAACTTCGTGACGGCGAAAGGTACCGCCGGAGCAAAGCAGTCCTTTTATCCAGAGACTGACTTCTTTCTTTTTTTATGATTAATCGGGGATCCTCTTCAACTATTTCTTACTTGACTTGTTGCTGTAGCTGTTATTGGAAACAGGACCTGTAACATCCACTTAGAGTAGTTTAGAGAGTGGAGTGACTGACTCTCGGGTGAGAGGCAGGAACGGAACGGTCTTCAGAGTAGCCTACGTGTGTGTAGTAGCCCTTTCCTAGTAGCTTAGTAGCTCTTTCCTCTGTTTAGGAATGGTTATGAGGTCTTGATTGCACGGGAAAAGTGAAAGTCAAGGTTAGCCAAAAGTGGAAGTAAAGGTTAGCCTTCCTTAGGAGCTTCAACCCCGGAATGGAGCTTTCAAGGTTTTTATTCCTAAGTCCGGTTGTTACGAGTGGGAATACATACCCTGTTGCGTATATAAGCAGTGATCGCTTGCTGTCTCCTTTGCGAGTGGTGCAAACAGTTAACGAAATGGGAACAGGCACAGTCCTTTTCTCAATGGGATTGGTTCGAGCGGCAGAGGCTTTCTCAGAGGCACTATCTTTCAGAAGAGGATCAGTGTTTCGATTTGAGACTGGGACGTCTTCTCCCTCGCACTTAAGTGAGCTGCCCCACGGCAAACTTATAATGAATCACGGACTTTCTTAAACATTCGAAAAAATTCGATTGATTGATACGAGTTTCTTTTTCTGTTACGATGGATCGACGAAAGACTGGCCCAATAGCTGCTTCAGCGGCTGCAATAGCTACACTGTGGATGGCAAGGCCGAAGTGAAATAGTGATTCTGACTATCCCTTTGTTGTGGTTTTTTTTAACTCTTCAATCATCTGATTAGATTATCATTGTGCGGGAAGCTCACTCGTCCCTCTGTTCTATGTCGGAGCCATTCTTGGGCTGCTCATCCTACCTGATCGCTTCGGCTTACCGGGATCTTTGGCTTTTTGGCTTCCTTGCCTGCTTTCTCCTAGCCCTCCCTACCGTCGCTCTCTGTTATCGATCTCTGCATCACCATCGTCTCTTGAACGACCGGGGTCCTCTCTCCCCCTAAAACCCCAAGCTTCGAGTTTCCTTCGCCCAATCAGTCGTGCAAGACATTAGAGATTCGTAATGGTTGTTGCGTAGCTGCCATCTTGTTCTAGTTCCCCCATTTTCCTTTTTATGCCACTCCATTTCTGTGAAAGAGATTGATTGTTGGTCTCTGGTGGTGTTTGCTTTTCTTGAAACTTGAAAACCTGACGAAGATGCGCTTGCTCTTTCCCAACAAACGGAGGCGGAAAAGCCGTAGTGCGTTAGCACACACTGTAGTTTTTCAGCTCGTTTTGAAGCAGGGAAGGGAAAGGCTTACCGAACATGCCCGGCCCTAACTGAGTTAATTGATCAATCACCACCGCTACTTTGACTCTAGAACAGAAAGGAAGAAGCGGAACATTTAATAGTTGCAATCACCTATGTCCTAACAGCAACACCGAGTGTACCTTTAGAACGACTTGCCCTCGAGTACAGGCTAACCAAAAGTACTGCGCGTTAGTTCACAGTTCGGCAAGCAAAGCAAACGGGAATCCATCAAGACGCTGCATTTAAAGAAGTGATCTACGACCTTCCCTCATTGTTTTAGAACTGTTGCTCTTAGAAGTCCAAGAAAGCCCTAGAGCACGGAAAATTCATATCCTAGCAACACCTTCTCCCCGGAACCAGAACAAGACAGATTGTCTTTGATCCGCTTTAACAACGGTTTGATAGAAAGAGCGAATAACCTTACTTGAAAGAGAAAGAGTACAGGACCAAAAAGTGGATTGATCAAAGTAGCCTTCTAAAATGCCCTGAACCCGACTCGCTTACTGTGCGAGCTACAAGAGCGAGCCAGCTTAAATGATGGAAAGAGCTTTCAAACAAATAAAGAGCTTTAATAACTGAAAGAGGGACTTGACGTAAGAAAAAGCCCTGTGACTGACTTAACTTTCACTACCGTCCAAGCCTAGTCTCTCTGACCTCCACTGCCCTAAGAGAATCAAACTCTGATCTCTGAACTGCCTGCCGAAAGGAATGTTATTGTCTACGACCCCCGAGAGCCATCACTTCCAATCGCCTAACGTAGCATTCATACTACTAAATGAAACCTATTGTCTCATTCTTCTCTGAGAAACCCAATCCTTTTTTCGTAGTTTTCATATAGTAGTGTCCCGCAGTAAGCAAAGCTCAAGAATTCATATTAGTCGTCCTCCCGTCAACAATCGTTATCCCTGCCTGTAGCACATCTCCTTCCCTTGTCTTTATCATTGGTCTAAGCTGTCCGCCTGTCCGCTCTCTCTCTTGCTTGGTCGATCTCCTTCCCTGAATTGAGTACTGATGCGCGTTGGAGCAATCAAAGGGCTGGCATTAGCTTACTCGCTTATCCCTTGTTGCTTGCTTTCCTTCTTTTATCTATTCTATCTCTTGCTTCCCTTTCCTGTCATCGGTCGATAGGTGCATAGGCGATAGTGGCTTCGGTAAGCATTCCTGTGTAAAGCCAATCAGGTAAGCGAAGATTGCTGTGTTAATGTGTAAAGCAAAGAGGTAGGCAGCAATCAGTACACGAATCCCTTCCTTAGCACAAGCACTAAGTAAGCAAGCTACCTTGTAAATAGTTCCCCTTCTCTTAATGACTCTTCTTCTTTCCGTTGTACTCTCTGGCAAGCTCTTTCCTTTTTTCTGTTCATCCTCTTGCATTTTCTTTTTTGCTTGTTTATCGAAAACAGCCTTTCTTTTGTAAGCCTACGCTCTCTTTGAAATCCTCTTTTCTGTAAGCAGAAGGCCGGCCTGTGAAAGCAATCAGATATAGGGAACAAGAAAACGGCTGCGGTAAGTCAGTGACGGAGCCTCGCTTTGGAGAATTCCTTGAGTTCAGGACTCGCGCTAGTTGGCCTATTTGATTGTTGCTTCAGGCAGATCAGATAAAGGAAGCAAGAAATCCGTTGCTTGTTCGCTGAGGGAGTTTCTTCTTTGTCTAAGGCGGGTGGTCTACGATCAGCTAGCTCAGCCGTTGCTTGGTTGCATGGGGCGCTAACGCCCTTATGATTAGAGTAGGCCTTTTCTTGCTGCGTTAGCGCAGTAGTTTGATTGCTGGGGTTAGCAGTGAAAGAAAGAGCCCGGCATTCATTTCTTCATGCATATTCATAGCTGAGTCTACTAAAAGAGGGACCAGCCTCATCGTGGTGATTAGAGGACACCTCTGATCGTTCACCTCTAATGTGACACGTTCCCTCCCAGTTATATGATCAACGGGATCAGTCGGCTAGAGAGCGGGGCTATTCTTCTTCCGGGAAGGCAAAGTCGTCCCCTCTACTGACCGAACCCTCAGTTCGGAGGTCTTCGTCAACATGTTACGAGGCTCCAGTCTTCGGCGGGTCACCATTACTTGACTTAGAAAGGCGAACATCTGGGCAAGGGAAAGCGCAGTGCGCCCGGTGCAAATTGGTTTTTTTGGTTATTCATGATCTACCAATCAGAATGGAGGGTCCTACCTACGTACATGATTGATAGAATCACTACGTAGGGGGGGCGGTCAACTTGATGCGGGAGAGGCATGAGTGCAGTTCGATCTTGTGGTGTATTCGTTTGTAGTGAGTAGGGCTGTTTATCGTTGATCAGTTCGCCTCCGCTCTATTGAAAGGTCTCCATTCCTACGGCGGTTTTGTCAACGAACGCGTCTCGGGCCGGATTGACTAACCTAACCCTTAAGGCTATGGCAACGGCCATAGTTGGGTGCTCTGCTTTAGTGTGATTGACGAAGGCTAGGCTAGGTTTGGTAATACCCAAAACAAATGAAAAGAGATCGGGGTCGATAGTTGGCAAGGAACTTGATCCCCCCCCCTAACATAAGGGGCAGCTGCGGTCGATCCAGGGAATGGAGGGGCC